ACTTCCACTGTAGTGTCCGAGTAGATATTGTTACTTTCTCTCGAACCATAATAATAATATTGAAAATCATTGAATTATTTATTTCTATTGAATTATTTATTTCTCTTGAAATCTCTTCAATGTTTATTTTTACACCCGTCTTTTTTTAGGGGGCCTGCACCCATTATGTGGTATAGGGGTTACATCCCGGACGAAACTTAATAATATACCACTTCTCCGAATAGCTCTTAATGCCGCATCTCTTCCAAGACCAGGACCCTTTATCATGACTTCTGCTCGTTGCATACCTTGATCCACTACTGTCCGAATAGCATTTCCTGCTGCGGTTTGAGCAGCAAAGGGTGTCCCTCTTCTTGTGCCCCTGAATCCACAAGTGCCAGCAGAGGACCAAGAGATCACTCGACCTCGTACATCTGTAACGGTCACAATAGTATTGTTGAAACTAGCTTGAACATGAATAATACCTTTTGGTATTTTACGTGTATTCTTACGTGAACCAATACGTGCATTCTTGCGTAAACCAATTTTTGGTAAAAGTTTTGCCATATTTTTTCATCTCATAAATATAAGTTAAAAGTCTATGGATATATCCATTTCACGTCAAAATGGATCCTCTATTTTGATTTGTACATTTGTACATCGGATCCCTTAGAGCTAAAGCACTTCCGTTTACAAAGATTATCCTTGTCTTTGTTTATGTCTCGGGTTAGAGCAAATCACTATAATTCGCCCTCGTCTACGTATCAGTCGACATTTTTCACAAATTTTACGAACAGAGGCTCTTATTTTCATATTTTTCATTCCTTTATTTTGAATATACATTTTTTTTGAAGAAACTTAGTTTTTTCAAATTTTGAAATCTTGAATTCTATCCCTATGAAAGAAATGTTGAAGTTGAAAAACCTACCTAAACATTCGAATCTTTGTTTTGGAATTTCTAACTTAGACGTTCTTTGGTCGAATTTTAACGACTTGTTTCCATTTTAAATTTATCTTATAGGTTTTTCTATTGTAGGTATAAAACAAAACTTCGTTGGATCTTTCCTGAAGCATAACCTAATGGAAAATCGGATTCTCATTATCTAAATCAATCTGGAACATACCATAGAAAGAGATTCAGGAATTAAACAAAACCTTCCTGAATTTTTTTCTTTCGTTGTATTTAAATTTGAAGTATCAACTAATGAAATCTAGAGTATCAACTAATGGAATCTAGGAGGAATTTTATTCGAAACTATTTCTTTACTTTTTTTTTTCAAACCAAAAAAAGGGAGTTCGGATACAATTCGTATATTAATAAAGATTACCATATATAACACAAGATTTCTCCACCAATTTTTTCTAGTCGAGCCTCTCGGTCTGTCATTATACCCCGAGAAGTAGAAAGAATTACAATTCCCATCCCGCCTAAAATTCTAGGAATTTTTTGATAGTTAGAATAGATTCGTAAACCAGGTCGACTGATTCGTTTTAATTTGAGATTAGTTCTATAAGGCCCTTTCCTATTCTTTCTATGTCGTAGGGTTAAAACCAAAAAATTTTGATTGCTTTCTCGATGTTTCCTCACATTGTCAATAAAACCCTCTCGGAAAAGTATTTTAATAATACTTTCAGTGATGATAGTAGATACTACTCGAACAGTTCCTTTTCCATCCATGTCAGCATTTCGTATAGAGGTTATTATGTCAGCAATAGTGTCCTTACCCATAATAAATGAAATTTTTAGTTTCTCCCTAATTTTGAGATAATCAACATATTTTTTTTTCTTTTTTTATGAATGAGTTATTTTCTTAAAGGTATATGCGTGAAACACAATCCACTAATTAAAATGAAAATGGAACCTTTGTCATTCAAATATTCTAACTAGATTTTCGTCGTCTAATGCTTTTTTTATAATACTTCAGGTGCTAATGATACTATTTTAGTGAAATTTAACTGTCTCAATTCCCGGGCGATCGCACCAAAAATTCGAGTTCCTTTCGGATTTCCTTCTTGATCAATAACAACTGCGGCATTGTCATCATATCGTATTATCATACCGTTATCGCGTTTCAGCTCTTTACAAGTACGTACAATTACGGCTCTGATCACCTCTGATCTTTCTAGAGGTGAATTTGGTATTGCTTCTTTGATCACAGCAACAATAACGTCACCGATATGAGCATATTGTCGATTACTAGCCCCTACAATTCGAATACACATCAATTCTCGGGCTCCGCTGTTATCTGCTACATTTAAATAGGTTTGAGATTGAATCATATCGTGTTTTTAATCTGTTATTTCAATGCAAAGGGCAAAAGAAGAAATATTGTTTGTCCAAAAAAAAAAAAAAAGAAACTTGTTATTTTTTTTCATTCCGAGTTTCTATGTCAAACTGTCAAAATAATGAATTGAGTTCGTATAGGCATTTTTGACGCTGCTAGTGAAATAGCTTTTCTAGCTATATTTTCGGCTACTCCGCCCATTTCATAAAGTATTCTGCCCGGTTTAACGACAGCTACCCAATATTCGGGAGATCCTTTCCCCGAACCCATACGCGTTTCCGTAGGTCTTAGGGTAACAGGTTTGTCGGGAAATATACGTACCCATATTTTTCCACCGCGGCGTGCATTTCGTGTCATTGCCCTACGTCCCGCTTCTATTTGTCTAGCTGAAATCCACGCGGGTTCAAGGGCCTGAAGAGCATATTTACCGAAACAAATATTATTACCTCGATAAGATATTCCTTTTATTCTTCCTCTATGTTGTTTACGAAATTGGGTTCTTTTGGGGTTATAGTTGATGGTTTTTTCTCAATTCCATCTCTACTACAGAACTGGACATGAGAGTTTCTTCTCATCCAGCTCCTCGCGAATGAAAATGAAATGATTATAAAAAAGATACATTACGTGTAGTTAATGATAATATACGGAATCGTGGGATTCTTTGCGAGTTTATGATCTATCTATTAGAATTTTTTTTATAGATAGAACTATCTGTTCCATTTCTATTCTCAAATTTTAGATAATTTTTTTTTACATAAACGAATCCTTTTTTTTAATTATGATATCAGATTATTTAAAATTTAGAAATCAAATAATCTAATAATTTTCGCGGGCGAATATTGACTCTGTTCAATATTTATTTCATTTCCAGGGTTAAGCGATGCCTTTTCAGAATAAACGAAGAGTCTCTCGGTTCCTTTCGCCATCCCGCCCTCAAAAATAATTAAGATTTGTTTTCAATAGAATCTTATGTATTCACAGGTTCCGCCGTTCCCACCGTTTCTTGATTAATGGTTAGGTCTTAATTCTACAATGAAGCCCCTAATGAAATATGTTCTTGAGTCAATCTTCTCAGTCTTTCTTGGCTCAAGGCTCTTGATTTTTTTGTTCTATGAACAGATTTCTTTAATTAGAAATTAATCCGTATTGATGCTTTATTACAATTGGCTTTTTTGAGATGACTCACAGACCTTACATACATATTGGAATCATATATCATCGATATTCTTTTTCTATCCTTCTCTCACTCGTCCATTTATCCGCAGAATTTTTTATTTTGCTTTACAATTCAAAAAAGATTTTGTTTATGTAAAAAAAATGGAAATTGCTAATAAGGATATGTGCACATATCTTGACCACTTTTTTAGATGCGCTTAATGTGAAGCGGTGGGTTGGTTTTTAGTTCTATACTTAATTAGTTCATAATGGGGATCTTTTAATCCTTACCCTAAAAAACCAACGAGTCGCACACTAAGCATAGCAAGTATATCAAATTATCAATCGAATTTTTATTTTATTCAACCCTATAGAATTAAAAGAATTCAAATTTCTCCTTTATTTGTTTTAGTTGAACAAAAAAAGAGTGACAGAGTTTGTCATTTTGTGTTCTATCAATAAATAGAATAGAAAGACGAGTTAAGTAAAGATTTACTATTCCTCGTCTTCAAATATCCAAATTTTTATGCCTAATACTCCATAAATAGTTCTAACTGTATAGGAACAATAATCAATTTTAGCTCGAATCGTTTGGAGAGGAACCCTACCTTCTCTAATCCATTCGGCGCGTGCAATTTCTTTTCCGTCAAGACGTCCTGAAATTTGTACTTGAATTCCTTTTGTATTTGCCTGTTCGGTTAATTCAATAGCCTTTTTCATTGCTTTGCGAAAGGAAACTCTATTCTTTAATTGTCCGGCTATAAATTCTGCAAGAATTTTAGGTTGCCCATAAGGCTTTGCAATTCTAATAATAGAAATGTTGGTTTTTCGGTTTACACAATTGAATTCTTTTTGTACAGTCATCTGTAATTCTTCGATTCTTTTAGGTTTACCCTCTATTAGAAATTTTGGAAATCCCATATATATTATGATCTGAATCACATCAATTCTTTTTTGAATCTCTACACGTGCAATTCCTTCAACACCAGAAAAATTTTTTCTGTTTTTTTGTACATAATTCGTGATACAGTTTCGTATTTTTTGATCTTCTTGTAGACCCTCAGAATAATTTTGGGGTTGTGCAAACCAAAGAGAATGATGACCTTGGGTTGTACCAAGTCTGAAACCAAGTGGATTTATTTTTTGTCCCATAATTCCCCACTATTATACATATCATGACATATCTATGGACTTTTTTTATTTATCCATCCCGAGTTTTAAGCCTATTTTCTTTATTTGATTTGTCATATTTTATATTCTTCATAATAGAATATATTCTTATAATATATTCTTAAAAGAATATGAATTTCTTTCTCCTAGGTTCTTGATACCAAAAAGGAAGAAATTCATATTCATCTAAGGTTTTCACTACAATAGTTATATGACAAGTCGGTCTTTTTATCAGATAACTCCGGCCTCGAGCTCGTGGCTTTAATCTTTTTATGGTAGTCCCTTCGTTGACTTCGGCTTTACTAATGAATAAACTAGTTTTGTCGAAATCCTTATTGTGATTACCGTTTGATGCTGCAGAATATACCAGTTTTAAAATTGGATGACGCGCTCGATAAGGTATAAAATCGA